TCTAGGATATTATTAAAGATCTTATCGAAAACTTACAGCAGCTTGCCAAACAAAGGCTAAGAGAAAAAAAAACAAAGGTATGACTGGCATAAAATCTACGATTGGATTCAAAAAAGCATAGGCCTCAGGCAATTTGCCTAAGAAAAAACTACTCGAATAAAGGGCAGAATTAAGACAGATCAAACTAAAGATATTAAGCATAACAGACATTTTGTTCTTGCAGATAATTGCATTTTGATTGAATTATGGATATAAGGAAAAAGTAAGTAAGGTAGACAAAAAAATCCTTCTTTAAACCCACCCAATCAAAAATCTTCTCATTCTCAATGAGAATATAGAAGAAATCATATTTTCATACAATATCTTAATTGAATTATATGTAATGATCAATAAATTCAGTTAAGTTATCTACCTACACTTAGCAAAAGCACAGGAATCTATTCTATAGATATTTGGACTTCAGTTGACAAACAACCAATACTAATAATAACTACTAATATAATATATAGTATATTTTCTTTATCTTTAATATTCTTTATTAATATTAATTATTAGTCTTGACTAGAAATGGGGCGTGGCCAAGTGGTAAGGCAACGGGTTTTGGTCCCGTTATTCGGAGGTTCGAATCCTTCCGTCCCAGAGCATATCCAATCTAAAAATTGTTTTGAACAAATATCCAAATGTCAAATAGACAAATATATATTTAAGGATGGGTACGTTTTGAATCGAGATAATAAAGAATCTATTCCGTAAGTAAATAAGGGAGCCCCCCCTTTTTATTTATTATTTTCTGTATATCTCTTAATTCATCCTAAACAATAGGAAGTTCTTGGTGAATTCATTAGTCAATAGAGTGAACTATCTTAATAGTAATGAGTTAGGCTAAAAAAAAGAGCAAGGGAAGGTATAAATTTTAATATCTGTGCTTGCTCGAATCTTATTAATAGATAGTCATGTAACTGATTCGTTTTCTTTGAATCTCATTTTTAGGTATTTTTGTTTGGACCTAATGAAGAATAGAAAATCTATGTAACGGTTGAGACATAATTGAAAATTTTATTCATTTTATAATTTTATAGAAAAATATAGAATTTAATAAAATTTAATAAATATTTGGAATGATTCCCTATTAAAAATAGTTTAATCTTCGATACTCAAAAAGTAGAAAATAGGACAACCTATTACAACCTATCTTATTAAGTTAAGTCACTTGAAGATGCAGATTTCATTTCTTCGTGTTATTTTTCTATTTATGTATGTTAAAGAGGGGGTCTTGCTAAGACTTCTTCAGAAAAGAATAATCTTTATTATTTACCCGTATATATTATATATATAGAGTATATAGAGAAGAAAAGTGCATAGATTACAATATCTATGCACCATATATGCACCATATTGAACCAATGACTATTCATGATTCCATGATTGAATCAACTCCATGCCGCTTCTAAATTAGAGGAATGTTATGGTAAAACTTCGTTTGAAACGATGTGGTAGAAAGCAACGTGCGACTTGAAAGACATGATCCGCTGTGGATTCTTACATCCACCATTTTATATAGGAATGAAGGTGCTCTTCGCTCGACATCATTTGTTCTGTTCCACAGGAACCTCTCTTTTTGTTGGGTTGTAATGTAAATAGTGCATGATGAAGCTCGAGTAAAAAAGAAAGTATTCATTTCTCGGGGCAAGGATCTAGGGTTAAAATCAATAAATTGAACAACTTCGTAAATATATCTTCGATATAGAAATCGAAAGAATCCACTTCGAGCAAGTTTCCAATTCAAAAGGACATTTTGTTGATCAAACTTTTTTGATACAAAGTGTATCACTCGGAATCAGTCGTCCACAGGATTCTTGAAATCACAAAAAAAGGTATGTTGCTGCCATTTTGAAAGGATTAAGAAACACCGAAGTAATGTCTAAACCTAATGATTTAAAATAAAACAAAGATAAAGGATTCTAGAACAAGGAAACACCATTTTAATTGTCTCAATAACGGAAAAAGAATATAAATAGATTTGAAACGAGACAAACAAAAAAAGGGGGTAAAGACTACTCAATAAAGATTTTTCTTTGAACTATTTGACAGTTAGCCAACTTGAGTTATGAGTACGAATGAACGGTTTCCTTTTTTAAGAATATAAGAATAAGAAGGAAGAAGAAAAGGGTGAATGGAATTAAATAAGAGTCTAATTCATTTGTCATTTATTTGAATTCCATACACAGACAAAACTTCAAACCAAATCATTTTATCTTGAGCCGTACGAGGAAAAAACTTCCTATACGTTTCTCGGGGGGGTATTGTTCATCTATATCTATCCCAATGAGCCGTCTATCGAATCGTTGCAATTGATGTTCGATCCCGAAGAGAAGGAAAAGATCTTCAGAAACTGGGTTTTTATGATCCGATAAAGAATGAAACTTATTTAAACGTTCCTTCTATTCTATACTTCCTTGAAAGGGGTGCTCAACCTACAGGAACTGTTCGGGATATTTTAAAGAAGAAGGGGCTTTTTAAGGAACTTCGCCTTAATCAAACGGAATTCAATTAAGGAAATACAAAAAAATTAAGGGGGGATACAAAAAAATAATATATAAGTTACTACCCCCCTTTTCCGCTCTATCCATATCGATTTATTTTATCATTATATATCCTTACTTCTACTCAATCCTATGTTTTAGAATGACAAAACTTTCTTTTTTAAAAAAACGTGGACATTCCCTTCAATGGGTTAGTTTCATTGGAATTCTACTAATAAAAAATAAAAAAGGAATCAAGTTTGCTTATTCCACTTAGATGGATTGACTATATTATTCATTATGGATAAAAGAAATCCGAGATTTTTTTCATTTCACTTCTTACTTTTTATTTATTTTATACTTTTTATATCTGTGTAGGTTAGAATTAGATATATGGTGCCAGTCTAACACAAGTTCTTATTTAATTTAATTAAAATATATTAAATTTATTAAATTAAAAAATATATTAAATATGAATTTGAAATAAAATTAGAAAAATTCTATTTTGAGTTTTTTCCATTGTATTCTTTTTTTGTCAACATTTATATTGACAACAGTGTATCGAACAAATATAATTCATCGTGATAAATGAAGTGGATCTTTTTATTTCTGGCCCATAGGTTTCGGTTTTACTTTCATTTCAAGTGGTGGGTCCTTTAATATTTAATACAAGGATACTAAAGAGTCCTTTTTATTGAAATCTTATTGAAAAAGTAGATAATCTAAAAAAAGAGGGGTCTATTTTGCATTTATCTATACTTTTTATACTTTTTCTCTTTTTTAATCTGATTTATTCTGATTGTATCTACACATTTTTTATTTTGGGGTTGCTAACTCAACGGTAGAGTACTCGGCTTTTAAGTGCGGCTAAGATCTTTTACACATTTGGATGAAGGGAAGGATTCGTCCATACCATCGGTAAAGTTTGTAAGACCACGACTGATCCTGAAGAAAGGGAATGAATGGAAAAAAGAGCAGGTCGGAGCAACGGATAGTTCTGAGAATATTTGATTTTGATCGGGCTAAAACCTTTAAAACCTTATTGGAATTCTTGGAAGGAACAAAATGAAGTTGGGTCGAATTAATAAATGGATAAGGCTCTAGGGCTTCAATTTCAATTCATTATATTATAATAGGGAAAGAAAAAGTAACGGGCTTTTCTTCTTGATTTGAATAATTCCCCATCTAATTACATGTTAAAAATAGATTAGTACCTGATGCGGGAAAAGCTTTCCCCCCATGAGTGGATTCTCTTTTTTTTGATTTCTTTCTGTTAATGAATCCTAATTATTGCCATTCCCTAATATAGAATGGAGATGTGTGTGTAGAAGAAGCAGTATGTTGATAAAGACAGTTTTTTCCAAAATCAAAAGAGCGATTAGGTTGAAAAAAATAAAGGATTTCTAACCATCTTGTTTTATTAGACTATAACATAGTCTAATGAACATAGACTAATGAAATGGAAAAAAGAGGGTAGAGAATCTGTTGGTAAGTTTATCTGTCTCCGAGGTATCTATTTTTAGATAATACCTTGTTTTTACTGTATCGCACTATGTATCATTTCATAATCCTCCCAATCTTCTACTTTTGGTTCAAATAGAATTTCAAATGGAGGAACTTCAAAGATATTTACAGCTAGATAGATCTCAACAACACGACTTTCAATATCCACTTATACTTCAAGAGTATATTTATGCACTTGCTCATGATCATGATTTAAATCAATCAATTTTTTTAGAAAATTCAGGTTATGACAAGAAATCTAATTTACTAATTGTGAAACGTTTAATTACTCGAATGTATCAACAGAATTTTTTTTTTATTTCTGTTAAAAATTCTAACAAAAATCAAATTTTCGGGCGCAACAAAAATTTGTATTATCAAATAATATCCGAGGGATTTGCATTTATTGTCGAAATACCTTTTTCTCTACGACTAATATCCGTTCTAGAACTAGAACGGAAAAAGACATTCCAATCTCATAATTTACGATCAATTCATTCAATATTTCCTTTTTTAGAGGACAATCTTTCACATTTAAATTGTGTGTTAGATATACTAATACCCCACCCTGTCCATCCGGAAATCTTGGTTCAAACTCTTCGTTTTTGGGTAAAAGATGCCTCTTCTTTGCATTTATTACGATTCTTTCTACACGAGTATTGGAATACTTTTATTATCCTAAAGAAAACTAGCTCTTCTTTTTCAAAAATAAATCAAAGATTCTTCTTCTTCTTATATAATTCTCATGTATATGAATACGAATCCCTTTTTTTCTTTCTCCGCAAACAATCTTCTCATTTACAATCAACATCTTCTGGAATCTTTCTTGAACGAATCTATTTCTATGGAAAAATAGAGCGTCTTGTAAAAGTCTTTTCTAAAGATTTTCAAAGTAATCTTTGGTTGTTTAAGGATCCGTTCGTGCATTATGTTAGGTATCAAGGAAAATCCCTTTTGGCTTCAAAAGAAACTTCT